TTTTTCCTTATGTCCCAAGTTAGCCAGCATGCTTACTATACATTAGGCAACGGTGCTTATTATGAAGTAGGGAACCGCGAACATCGAGGCATTTTGTCGCCCCGAGGTTTGGACAATAAGGGCTTAAAGCTATGCTTCCACCGGGTGGCTTTGTTTATCCTGTTCTTTATTATATTAAGGCATCTCTTTGATCGAAGCTTGCAGTTGATCCTTCCTTGCCTTGTCCTATGGGAATGAAAAAAGTCCATACTCTGGAGATACTAGAAGGAAGAAGGTGCTTGCATCGATTGGTTAACCAGCCTATATGCCCCGATTCGATTACTTGCTTTGGCTTGGCTTTGCTTGGATTCTTGGTATGAGTTTTGAGCATTAGCTTTAGCGGCATGTGCTTATTGTTTTGTATGTGGGTTTTCTGCTTTGCCATGTCAGTTGAACCAGTCTATCTGCTGAGCGTACAGCTTCTTCTTTCCTTAATCTCGAACGCTTCACTTCGTCCCTTTCCCTTTCGGGCACATGAGAAAATGGCTCTATTTAACACAGTTTTTCCTTTTGATTCTCTCTTTGAAGCCGTAGCTTGCTGGCTTTGCTTTGCCCTTGGGTTTGTCAACCAACCTATGGCTATGGCTATCTTGATGCCCGATCTCTGGAACTAAAGGTAAGCTAAGGAAAGCCTTGTACGGTACAGAATAGAAGGAATGAACAGCAGAGCAGAGTAGGTAGGGATTTCCCCAGACCAGACTTTGTTTTGTACAGCTGCCTATTAAACAGTATTACTAATAGTTCTCATAGTCTCTAATCTGATCTGAGAACGGAATTTAAATAAACCGAAAAGGTTAACGGTCAAACTGCATGCAATCGACAGCCAAAAGAGAGAAGCCAGCCGCGGCACACTGACACTGACTATATCCTACCCCGGTGACCGGAGTCATTTCCCTCGCCTTGATGGATGTTGAATAGAACTAAGCTCCTCTTAGATAGATTCATTTTGTTGACCTTGATTCCATACACCATGAATGCGCCGCTTTCTCGGCTAGCTCCAGTGCCATTAAACTGACTGCCAGAACTAGTTCAAGAGATGAGGATCCAGGTACTGAAGTCACCATCGGGGGAAGAAGAATTCCATTAACTTGTTCAACTGCTAAGAAGAAGCACTTTTTTCTTGCTTGAATGTGGCACAAAAAGAAGAAGAGGCGAAGGAACCCGCGGAGAAGCTTCATGGCCTGGAGCCGGGCTAGGGGTAGAAGGAAATCACGTGGATGTCCTATTCCCCTATCTGTATATTGTAGTAATTGGTATCTCGCTTGGCGCACTTGCTCTCTCAAGATGACATCATAGAAAGATTTAGGTCTTCCTGATCCCAGTCTTGCGCATCTCTTCTTAGAGGGTACGAGAAGGCGTGGGCCCATTGAAAGCCCAGGGAAGAATTCCTTAAACAGATAAAAAATAGTCAAGTCCAAGGGGGTATGATCCCAATAAAGATAGGATGGATTTTCAGTAATTGTGGACGAAGCAGCGGGCATACCAGAAATGGATTGTCAGGAATGGTAGATGGAACAAGGATGCATAGCAGGCTTAAAACACGACACAAGTAGGACGCGCTGAGGCCGAGCTTTCCTCTACTACTCATTGGAGCTAGCATACGAAATTTTCCGTTGAAGGGTTCCACTATCAGGGCGGCCCTTGCGAGCGATATTCACTTTCAAGAGTCATGAGCCTACGCCTATACCATTACTCTCGAAGAGTTCATCAAAGAGCTAAGGGATGAGAGGAGGTGGAATTTCTTTCAACTAGAACATTTATTACAACATCTTAAAACACTTAATATTACAGAAAATGACAGAGAATTCGGATAGTTCGGCTAAGAGCAGGAGATGAGCTTCGGGCCGCAACGAAGCAGATCCGTCTGCCCTGCTCAATGCAACAATCTATTCTCTGGCCGGAGCTATTAAATAAAAGTCTCATAGAAGTCTTCCATACTCCCTTTTTTGAAATACCAATTCTTTCTTTCCGCGAACTTTTCTAGTGTTGAAAGCCAAAGGAAAAGGAGAAACTGAGAATCGAGTTGGAGAAACCCGCAATCAATCCATCTACATAGAAAGGAGAAAGAAGAAAGGAAAGGCTCAATGTTGAATTGAGATCTCATTAGTCCGGTAAAGATCGAGTCCAGTTATAAAGGGAATGAATGGGCTATATTGATGAAAGATGGGGTAAAAACAAGCAAATTTCCCGGGAAAACGTAAAAAGTTCGATTCTCCATGTCCCATATGAAAGGAATTTCGTTGACAAGCAAAAATCCCGAGAAAACGCACTTTGATCACATTTCGATGTCCTGTTAGAAGGGAAATTGGATCACAAGCAAAAAAGACGGGAAAACGCAATGATACGAGGGTGCGGGCCGGGGGTTTGCGCAGTTGAGTCTCGTGGGCCTGTTCCGGATTTCGATCAGAAGGCAAGGCTGCGAGCGAAAAAAGGAATTGGATCACGATAAATGGGTCATTTTACTACAAGTCCATTCAATGCGGTTTCTAAGCATTCAATTGGGCTAGCCCTACCTAAAAAAAGGGAGAAAAGCACTGGCGCAGGTCGCTTCATTCCGCCATCTTACCCATATTCTATTTCCCGCCTCAGTACCTTCGATGAATAACTAATTGATCGCGTACCGTACGCTTTCGGAAAGGGCAATTCATCAATCAAGGAAAGTCACACTTCAGGGTCGGCAGATATAGCTGATATTTTAGAAGTCTCCAATCTCGAAAGAGGCATTCCAAGGGAGTGATTCGTTTGCGCACCCGGAAAGTTTCCATATCAATAATAGGAGTCAGTGAGCAAATAGCCGTAGTTTCATAGGTTGCCGTAGTGGAATAGGAGCAATCAAGGAAATCCTCCCGGTGGAAGCGAAGCACCCTTTGAAAAGCTTCTATCTGACAGGAGGATCAACTAGTGAATGAAAGGAAAGATGACGCCCAGGCGAAGTCCACTTATTCAAGAGTCCTCTCTCCGGGGAGGAGTGAATTCAGGTAACTAATTAAGCGCATCTATCTACCAGCAAAGACAGGTTAGAATGGTAATCTATGCTAGGAGTGCCCCTTACCTTAACTTAAGTAGCTCACTGAAGGAAGTGTGAAAGTAAGCAAGCAAAGTCTCAACCCGAAATCAATAGCCCGCAAGAAATAGAAAGGAGAAAGCCCATCTCTTTCCAGTAGTATGTAGCTTGACTTCCTTGAACTTCTATGGAGGGCTTAGTTTGCGCAGTTGAGTGGCGCTTGTTGAATACAATACCTCTCGTAGGCCTGATCTCAACAATTACATATATAAATGGAAGTCAGTCGCTTTTAAGACGCTCGACTAGAAGAAAGAGAGATTTCTATTGATAGGAAGCCACTGATTAGAAATTGCACGAGTCTAGTTATAAAGGGGATTCCGCAGAAGGAGGAGTGGGTCAGATGGGGAAGGTAAAGAGAGAGTCTATTGAGCCACTTGGCACGGGATTAGTTCTGTGGCAGAATCAGTCGAAGTTCCCAGGGAGTGATCGGTAAGTCCTCACTGAAGGAAGTCAGTAGCGAACCATGAGAGTCAGTAATTTTCTAGGGAATGTATTTCTCTGAAGGAAGTCAAGTATCTATCTAGTACTACGTGAGCCAGTCAACTTCTTTTCTCACTCTTTCTAGGGTCCGGCAACCCTATGAAATGTGTTTTCTAAGCACTTCATGTTCTGGTGAAATATCTGAGCTTCATCCGAGACTTCCAATGCGGGTGAACCAGCCAAATTGGAATAAAGAATATTAATAGGAATAGAAAGGTGTACTATCGATCAATGCCCGAGCCCAGCTCCTTGGCAAAGGAAGCTTTTAGGCATCTTTCTCGCAGTCAGTGTCGGTACACTGTGGGTGGTAATAGGGCGTGGCAGGAAGGGTGCTCGCCTATGCGATTTTCTTGCTTTGTTTCGTTCTTCATATGTTGGTTGGCGACTCTATCTCGTTTGTAGGAGTGCCTATGCTTTATTTCCCGCTTGGGAGAAAGAGAGAATATCTGGTCCTATGCGGCTAGGTGATAAACGCATAAACCGCTTTTCGAAGGTTCGACGCAGTTGACTGGGATACTACAACTCCATGCGGTTGATAAGCCAAGCGGTTCTTGTACTTTCGTTCTTTTTGAAGGGTTCTGCTCGAGATCAATTCATTGGTCCGCTAAAGGAATGAGAGATGGGGCAAGAGATGAGCTTTCCCGCTACCTTGCCTTTAGTAGTCGAGAAAAGGGAGTAGTCGAGAAGAGAAGAGGTATGGAAAATCAGACTGTGGTTGGTTCCATAGGGATAAAAAGAATTGGTATGATCAACGCCGTTTAACCACGATTGCTCAACTGTCAATGTGCAACTTTCCTTGTTCTTGTTAGTAGCCATTCAGAGCGGACAGGCAAGGAGAAGTCCCAATGCTTTCGTCTCAGGCTAGAAACTATAGATTCTCATGCGCTTGAACGGGATGAGTTTCAGTTTCCCTTTCTGATTTTAGTATTCGCTTCATCTTGACTTAGGAACATGGATTTGACCTCGAGCCGCTCTATTAGAATGGAATTCCAGGGCGCTTAGAGAACGTCTTTGAATACCTTTAACATGTATTTTAATTTTCCTTGTCGTACCCGACCCCATCCAAAGTGATCCAATAACTTTATTAGCTTCTCACGTTGAGTTCTAATCGATACAAAGGACGGAGATTGGCAAGCCACTCAACAAGCAAATTCAGAACCTTGCTCCCTCTTCCCTTGGATTCTTCCTCATTGCAATCCGAGACAACCATCAGCAATGGGGCTAGCTTCTCTTTTCGAGTACCACTCTTCTCTTATTATCTAAGGTTGCACAGCTATTCTATAGATAGCATTGTCTACTCCTCAGCTGACAGAAGGAACCTAATTATTCAACTGGTCCCTGTCTTCTTTTGACTGTTAAAGAGCGCTAACGACTAAGAATGGTTTTATTGACTAGAAAGTGGTAGTGGTAACTCCTGTGCCATTCATAGCTGTAACGACTACAACCGATGTTAGGAAAAGATTCTATCCGACGGGAATCGAAAATAGATCACTTAATTACCTAGGATTCTCCGCATTACCTTGATCTAGACCCCCTATTAGTTACACACCTCCGTCCAAAAGCCATCTCTAAGGGCAAAGCGCTTTTTTCTATTCGCCGACAAGCAGCTATGCGGGGAATCGAGAAAAGAGCTTATTTCAAGCAAGCAGTCCCGCTACTTGCTTTCTTAGTTAGAAAATTCTCTTCTAGTCCTCCTTCCCGTAACCGAAAGTCACTCTCGCTTAACTGACATAGCATTTAAGATTCGCCGACGTCGGGAAATAGAAAATCAGTCTTACCTGTCCTATCAAGAAGAAGGTACGAAAGGACGGCATACTCTGTCCCTTAGTGAAAGCGTGAAAGCTCAATCTCTAAGTGTGAAACTATCCTCCTCTTTTTGAGCTAAACCTATTGCTCGCCCCTTAGTGACTCCTTTCTACAATTGAATTGATCCTTAGACCCTCCGTAAACTGCATGGTCTAGGTCAGATGCAAGATCAAGACCCTGATGCGCAACTGATTGTAAAAACCCGGGATTTTTGATTAAAAAAGAGCGATTTAAGCATTCACAAACTATAATGAGGACTTCCTTACTCAACTAGAATAGAGAGAGTAAAGCTACCATCCCAGAGGTAAGATTGAAGACCTCTCTTTCCTCTTCACTTCACTAGCTGCCCTATTCGCTTAGCTACTTGCCTCAGGTATTCCCACAACAGCGGATAAAACTACAGCGGATGGTAGCATCGGTTGCGGTTGCCGCTCTATCTATTCTCTTAGTTCCATAGCCGCGCTTCCTACTAGTCGGATAGGAATGACAAGAACAAGAACTACTAGCTACCCAGCTCTTGGCTTGGTAATGCACTCGGGCAATCGGTTGCGGTTGCCGCTCTATCTATTCTCTTAGTTCCATAGCCGCGCTTCCTACTAGTCGGATAGGAATGACAAGAACAAGAACTACTAGCTACCCAGCTCTTGGCTTGGTAATGCACTCGGGCATAGATCCATTTTTGTACTAATACAAATGCGCACTATCAGGAGCATCTTCCTGCGAGTCTGCCTAGCTATTAGGAAAGAACAAGAACTACTAGCTACCCAGCTCTTGGCTTGGTAATGCACTCGGGCATAGATCCATTTTTGTACTAATACAAATGCGCACTATCAGGAGCATCTTCCTGCGAGTCTGCCTAGCTATTAGGAACATAGAGCTACCTGAATCAAAGTTCTACTTGCTTATCTATCTTGAGCAACTGGACGAGAGGACAATTAAAAGAGATAGAGCAAGAAGTTGGGTGAAGCGAGTATCTATCATTAATAGTTCAGTTCTGAATCCGTATAAAACAAAAGAGATCTGAGCCCGTGGAAGGAGGATTGCTTATCTCACCAGTAGGCGAACAGAGCTTTCAGGCATCGGGATCAGAGTCTCACCTATGACTAAGCTCCGTGACTAGGTCCATTGTCATCATCTAAGTTCTTCTTCTTCAAAAAAAGGCTAACCGAACCGCTCGACCATAGGAAAATGAGGAACCAATAGGACTGGCCTGAAGTGCCTGCATCTTCCGAGTCATGCCCGGAATGAGTACTTTGCCCTTGAGATCTATCCAAAGCAAAAGACAGAGGATCGGACTTTTCCCATTCGATTGACACGAGCTCTGTCTTATAGAAGAGATTGTCAAGATAGTTTCGTGGTACTTTCAAAGACAACAAAACCAGCTCTTAGATAAGCTATTGTCCGATTAAGGCATCTATCTGATCTGACGCAATTGCTTGATTAGCGAGAACATGATCTCCTCGGGAAGCACTCGTTCCAGCTCAACCAAAGGGATAGGCTAAAGAGTGGAGGGAAGAGAGGCGGGGGCACGAAAACAAGTCTCAAATCTAGGTCTCCCATTCTTCCCCTGAAACCGAGTCTCAGAAGGTTCAATCCTATGATCTTGGCTCGAGCCTTTCCGCTCCTGTTCATTCATCGTGGGACCTACTGAACCTCGTCAACTCCTTCAAGCGGCTTTCAGCTCCTGGCCCTATCGGTCAACCGGCTTTATAGCGGCTTGATTATAAGGACAGCCCTTTCCCTAAGGCATGTGATGGCATTCAACTATCTTCACGTCTATAAGGAAAGGCTTTGATCTCTCTCTTTCCATCTTGACTTTGATCCCTTCTCCATGAGAGAAGGTGGGAAAGAAGACATAATCTCAGGAGATCACTCATCTCGGGACTATGAATCTTTCAATCTACTCTACTGTGGCTTTTATCCCGGACTCCCCATTCCCTTAATGAAGGGAGGGACTCTTCACTCTTTCTCTCCCCTTCCATCTCCTCTCCTTACAGTCGAGCGGCTTCGCTCCTTTTCTCTGTTTGCTTTGGCTAGATATGTCCTTTCAAGGGCAGCTCTTTCCTTTCCCTTCCTGACCTTGGGACTGTCTAGCGCCTTTTATGAACTCTGATCCCTAATCTCTCAATCTCGTATATCAAGTCTGTTCCTTTTCTTTCTTCTAGCTCTAGCTTTTCAAAATCCCTATCGTCCAATAACGTATATAAGGTTACAGCTCGTGCATCTTCTTATTACTACTAGTCTCCTCCTTGCCATTCCCATCTTAGTCGCTGCTTTCCTATTGGTTTTCTTACTCTGATCCCGATGGTGTGAGAGTGGCTTTTGCCTAAGCTGCCTTTCATAGCTTTCTTGAAGGGTGAAGAGCTCGGGAGCTAGGTTAAGACCCTTAGGAGACCCTGAGTACCCTGATTTCTCTTTTTCCTTTCCTTTGTCGGACATTCAGCCTTCGGGCAAAGGGCTTGGGGCTCTTCTTCTCCCTTCTCAATCAATAGCGTCAGTGAAGTGCTTTCTTTTCGATTCTGCTTCTCTTAGGAAGAGTAGGGGCTTCGGGACTATGAATCTTTAAAGATTAGGTCAGAACTATACTAGCTTGCTCCCAGCTTTCCCGATGAGCGAAGGTGATCAATCATCAATGCGGCTAGGAAAAGCTTAATCAGGGGAACTGCTTGAAAACAAAGAAAGGCTGGGACTCTCCCTTTCTTCCAATAGAAGGAATCTATCTGAAACTGATAGACTGACATGACATGACGTCGCAAGGCTGAAACTTCAAGGAAAGGAAGTATTAGAACTCATGGTAACGGCCCTTTCAGCTCCTTCACCTCGTTGGTCAAGCTGCTGCGCTCTCGTTAAAGCGGCTGTTAGCTCCGATAAAGAAGTCAATGCTTTTTCTTCTTCTCCCTCCGATGCCGGTAGATGAATTCCAAGACCAAAGCCATTGATTCCATTGTTGATAAAATCGCTGATGCGAACTCGGTAGTGCTACTGAAAGCACTTTGTGCATCTTCTGTTGCCGGTAAAGAAAGAGGTCTTGGGTAAGTCCGGCACGTCACGCTTGCTAATACGGCCCTACTGAGTAAGGCGAGAGCACTAAAGATCATTCGATTGGTTGTTCCCCTCTCTATTGGAAAAGCAACAAATGGCACTTTCCCCGTGAGTAGCATGTCAAAAACGAGGAATTGAGATCCCGCCTATGGGCGAAATCAATGAAGACCTTTTCCCTCATAGAGGTACTTCGATTTCGAGAAATGTTCTTCTCCCCTAGCGGCAAAACTAACAAACATGTTTTCCCCCAGACCTGGCATAAGAGAAGGAATTGAATCTGGCCTCTTTCGCCCTAGGTCTGGGATCGATCCCCTTTACTTTAGCCAAGGAAAGCGGTCCAATACCAGCTTCTTCAACACGACTGGGGAAGAGCGTATCGACAAAAGCTCTCATTTTAGGAAAGTAGGTCTTTTTGGCTTCACAATTATATTATCCTTTCTCTACGCAACCCAGGGCTTTCACCCACCCGAACACGGAATCGAACCTTCACTGCCTTTCCTCGGCTCACTTCAACAAGTTTCATTCTGACTCAAAGACCGAACTGGGAATAGAAGAAGAAGCCTCTAATTACCCAGATCAGTTTCAAACTATACTCTAATAGCTCTAGCTTAGCGTAGGGAAAGACGCTTAATTACTAGCGGCAACAAGCACCCTTAACGTTTAGGCACGGAAGCGGAAGCCTGAAATAGAGATTTTTTCTTCCCCCCTTTGACCTTAACCGATTTTTTGATTTCTACTAAGCTTCTCATAGGAGGACTCTTTTATTTAGAGCTACTGGAAAAAGGTACGTAAGTACGTCCCTATTCAACCTCTTGCGAAACTTCATTCGGAATTAGCGGGGTAGGGACAGTTTCACTCAGCTGAGACCCAGAGCTTCTTCTCTTTCATATGCTACATCGGCCACATCCTTTGAAGAATCCGAAGTAGCGATTCCCTTCCTCGCTCAGGAAAGTAAGAAGGAAAGGCATAAAGCAAGTACTGCGAACCCCTTTAAGCACGAGATTAGACAGTTGTGATTGCGCTTTCACCCATGATGGGATTCTTTGGGCTAGGATGCTAAAGAGATGGCTATGAGAGGGTCTTAGCCTGTAGTAGCTTGACAGTAGGAAGAGTCTAAAGGCCTAACCGCAGCTATTGAATCAACTATTCTTATTCAAGCTTTCTTGACGTCTTTCTACGCGGAAAGCTATAGATTCATAGATCGGTCGTTCCAGATGTGATGTTGCAAGCCGCCGATCAACGCAACCAATATCTGACGCGAGGCCTTTATACGATTACGATAAAGATCGAGTCGATTAGTCAGCTTTGCCTTGTTGATAGGCTAAAGCATAGCAGCTCGAGAACTCACGAACTGAAGAGCTCACGTCACGAACTAAAGATGCTACGTGACGCTTCCTTCATATGCGGATACAAGGGCCCAGCCCATTATGACTAGTGAAGGCTCCTTTTTTGTTTGCTTTACTTCCCCCCCCTTATTTTTTTTTCATAAGTGGTCATATTCATCTAGTTTTCTCGCTTTAGGAGTCTGAACAAATTGAAGAACCTAATGGATCCAACTTATAGAAGGACCCGAACCCGCGTATCGCCTTGGTGGAATCTATAAAAGTTATGTCGAATTGCGATATGATTGAGAGGGCCCCTCTTTTAATGATGAGTAGGATCACATCACGACAGGGAACAAGCTCTTTGCGCCCCACGTATGGCTTCTACTGTGATGTTCGATGAATAGTATGCCGAGGGGGCTGCTTGCTGTTTCGATTTCACTCGTTGAAGAATGTCTTTCCTTTTCAAAACTTGTATCTGGCGGGTTTCTAAACTATACAATCAAAAGTGATAAGGTAATATTCGCCTGAAGCGAATGGAGACCTCTCTTTATCCGCCTTCGGGCTTTGAAAAAAGGCTTCGTACCATCAATCATATATAGATAGATTGATTGACTCGCGGCTAGTAGTGTGCGACAAGCAGACCAAACGCCTCCCTTGACCTCCCGGCTGTAAGTCAGCCAGAAAAGAGACTTGCTTTTTCCCTCCGAGCCCCGCCGAAGTAGTTGGTATTTCAATCTTATAATAATCAGAATACGATCGACGATCATTTTCTTTTGTTAATAAAATAATAATACAATCATCGTACTTCTTTTTAAAACTTTTAGCTATTTGCTATTCTCCCCGAAGTAGTTGGTATTTCAATCTTATAATAATCAGAATACGATCGACGATCATTTTCTTTTGTTAATAAAATAATAATACAATCATCGTACTTCTTTTTAAAACTTTTAGCTATTTGCTATTCTCCGGAGAGGAAGCTGTTTTTTGTTTGATTAATAATCAGAATACGATCGACGATCATTTTCTTTTGTTAATAAAATAATAATACAATCATCGTACTTCTTTTTAAAACTTTTAGCTATTTGCTATTCTCCGGAGAGGAAGCTGTTTTTTGTTTGATAGAAAGTTCGCTTCCCCGTGATTTGACTGGTTTCACAGTGGTTCGAATCCCTTTGCCGCTGGAGATACGAGACGCTCCTTCTTTCAAATGAAAATACTATGGCCAAGAAAGCCGATTCTTAGAAAGTAAGATGGAAGGGTGGTCGTGGATCACTCTATAGGCCGTCCATAGTCCATTAACGCCTCGTAGTACCACTTACAGTACTCGCAGAGCGATTGAATCCAATATTTGGACTCAATCTGCTTAACGAGGAAAGAAGCATCGTCGTCGAGCTGCCGAGAGAGATCCTCTAGAAGTAAGTCTCTCTACGTAACCCCAATCGGGCTTACAGCTCTCAACTAACATCCATCTTACCATACCAATCAATCTGATAACAGCTCACCAGAAAACCTTCCGGAAAGCCTAACCAGACTGATAAAGACATAGGTTTTTTTCCTGGAGAGAGGGCGACAAGAATGTGCCGAAACCAGTGACGATTGGTTTTTGGGTTAATGTTACAAGGCTTACAGGAATACCTCCTGTAACCAGCCCCTCTTAGTCTCAGAGAGGTCTGAATGTTATCACACCCTATTTGTTTGCTTCATCGCCGGCATTAGAGCCACAGCGAACCAAGCTGACCTACCGCTATCACTAAACTAGACCAAATGACGTAGTAATTCTTGGGGCACTACACAGTATTGAGGTTCCGGCTGAGTTCCACCAATGGACGCCCCAGTCAGCTGATCTACGACCACCCTAGTGTTTCGGCAGTATGCGTATTAGTTGATCTCTTGAAGGATATGCCCAATCGTATTTGGCTGGGGATGGGAAAGTTTGGGCGCTGGCAACGAATCATTTACGAGAATCCCCCGATCTAAATCCTTCTTGTCGTATGAGAGGCTACAGCCTAGATGAATGCAACGCCAAACCTGTTATAAATAAAGGCAAAGAACCTTTGCAGGATGATACTATGAACCCTAATGGAGCCAAGGAGAAACCAGTTGCGGGCCAGGGTGAGACTTCGAAAGCTGCTGAGAGTGTAAAGCCAGTCACACGAGCGGATCGAAAGAAAAAATCAAGAGCAGCGTGGGATTGGGAGGTTTTCGGTTGCGCCTAGTCTGGATGACCATGAAGTGCAACGAGTTAATGCTGCTATGAATGAGGAACAAGCCAATTTTCTTGATAATAATAATCAGAATGGAATGGCGAGATGGCTGGTTATGTTGAATCCTTGGTATCAACACTGGTATCCAATTCTAAGGTGAAAGCTAGTGTGCCCGTGCCTGATGCAAGGGTAGAAAAGGAAAATACAAACGGAAGTTTGAATGAAAAACACGCTCTTGAACCTGAGAATTCTGGTGCATGTGATAATAGAACGCAGGAGAATGTAGATCAATTGGATCTCGACAAGGCAATCAGATATAGAGAGTTGAATAGCTTAACCATTGAAGATGCAGGCAAGCGTATTAACTCTAAAACTGTGATGGATACGTTCCAGTTGATATCGACTCCACCCCTCAAACGTGTAGATGATGTGAACTCTCGGGAGGAAGCGAAGCGGTTGAAAAGCCGAAAAGATTCAATAATGAAAGGCCAGATTTGAGAAGATTATAAACAATACTAGCTGCTACTGAAAATGAGTCGGCACAAACTCTTATCGAACATCCGCCATTGAAAAAGGTAAGTGACTCTGAATCTTCTGAGAATGAGAAGGCTATTGAATCTGTTATACCTATCAGTCACTGAAACCACTATGCGGGTTGGCTTAATACGACGAAGACAGACGGAAGGAAAGGGCCATATACTACCTGAGTAAGAAAATGACTGACTACGAAACCAGGTATACAAATTTGAAGAAAACCTGCTTGGCTTTGGTGAGGATGTTCGCAGTCTGATCATGAGACGACACGTGAGTCAAAGGAAAGGTACCATTGACGAGAAGTTTTCGAATGTAGTGGCAATCGACCTCAATGTGTTTAGTGCGTTCATGGAAGACAGGATTAGAGGCGATTTGGATTGCACTGGTGTTATCAGCATGAAGTGGTGTGGGAGACTGGAGATTTACTCCAAGCTCAGAAATCATATATCCCTCTCCGGCAATGACTCCTGAATCAGCTCTTACTTCCTGGAGAAGTAGCTGCACATTCATTCTAAGGAAAGGGCAAGAAGATATGTGTGGCCAGTAGCTTTCACTGTTCTCGTACTGTAAAGAAGCATGAATGGCATACCAGTTTGATCTTATTTCCAGGGAGTGAATGGAACCTATCCTTTAAAGTAAAGCCAGTCAGTGTCAGTCAATTTCGGAGCGGAGAAGTTAGAAGTTATAACATATCCCGGGTGAGACGTCCAGCTCTTTAAGAAAGAAGGTTCGTCCTGGCTTAGTCGAAGTCTAAGGCAAAACCAGAATCCCAACAGTGCTAAGCTAGTAGGATTTCCTCTTGGAAAGAAAGGACTAGAGATCATAAGCTATCCAATCAGTAGACAGGCTGGGAACTCTACGAGGAAAGGAACATCCCGTAGAAAGCTTTATCCTAGAATATATAATGAAGATCATCATTGAACGGGGGATAAGAGCCGGGAAGGATATGAGAGACTACGGTTCAAAGCTTCCGAACGAACTAGCTAGAGCTGGATCTGCTGAACCTGAGGGAATAAGGAAAGAAGCAAGCTTGGGTGCTTTATTTCTTTTTGCTTGTAACATGATATGTAGTAAAGTCGGCTGAACACAAACCCAATCGAAGTGAAACTCTCCTTTCCTTCGGAGCTCAAATCCGGCTCGGTTAGGGTAGACCCAGGGGACTGTGCACAAAGGTTTGAACCATGGGGCAGTCTTATCCAGTTGAAGCGAAGGAAAGAGCTTAGCATATAGAGGAAGATCAAGCACTTCTTATTATTTCTGGAATCCAGTGAAAGAATAGTAAAAGGACTAAGACCAGTTTATTGCTACTTACGGTGATAAAGAAAGAGTGATTGGCTTTCTTCCCGGCATCACAGCCTATTCCGACAACGCGCCAAGCTCTAAAGGAATCGCCTTTCTTTTCTCTAGCCTTTCGGCTTCCGCTCCTACTTCGTAAGGAAGTTGAGTCCCTTCTTCCTTACTTACTTTGCTAGCTCTTTCTGTGCTTCGGTTTACCTTGTGACTACGGTGGGAATGCTTGCTTGATTAAGAAGAAGTTCTTCTTTCCAATAAGAAGCTCTGGGTCTCAATCAATAGAAAGTCTAGTATGCCCTCTCTCTTGTCGACTGGGAACTCTTTTTCAGCTCTGAACTCTGCTTTCGAGATGGGAATGAAAAGCGTACTTTCTTTCGTACCCTTGCTTGAGTGGTCTCGTATAGTTGAGTTAAGGAATTGATAGAGTCATATCCAATCCCTTTCTTTAGAAATTGACTTGGTATTCATTCTACTACGGTAGAAGATCGAAAAGAATCTGGCTTCACTCTCTTTCTTCCTAAGTAAGGGCTACTTACTGCTAAGACAGCTATGGAAGCTGCTAGCCTCCCTCTTACCATTCTTTAGCTGGCGAACAAAGAAAGAAGAAGATTTTCTCTTGCGACCTTCCATGTCAACTCCCTTTTTTATGGGAATGATTGAAAAAAGTAGAATTCCTCTTTCTTAGAGACTCGGAACTCATCAGGGTTTCAGCTCTCTTTTCTCAAGCTTGATTCGCAATAGCTAGAAGCATTGGTAACCCAGAGTTCCTTCAGTACAGGAGAGAGAGTGGATTAGCAATTCTTTACAGATTAGAGGAGACTAAGGAAGAAGGCAGAAAAGAAATGGATCTTGCCGATTCGGAACGAATTGAATGCGAATGGTATTTGTCTTTTCGCAGCATCCGCGGCTGAACATGAAGGCTAGCTACTAGCGCTAACGGATCTCGTTGTGAATGATATTTACTACTCCGGCTCTAAATCCATGCCCAATACTCGAGAAATCCCTTCATTCTACCTGAATTTTTCTATCCTTTAGCCCACGGGCCATAGGGAAATGAATTCGTTGGTCTTCTTCTAGTGTGATTTCAATCAAGGTTCCAGACTTAAACATGACATTAGAAGGGACAAATCCTTATTCATAAGTTAGAGATTTCCAAGCGGAACAACAGTGCTTTTTAGGGACAAACTAAGTGCTTAGGGCCGGACTATTGCACGAATCCATCGTATTTAAGGGATAAGACTTAGAACTCTTAGAAAGAAGGATTACGGGCTTACTACTTCCAGAACTGGCACTGGCTTACTTACTGGCTACACAGACAGGGAAGGATTTTTTTTAAGGCAAAAAAAGGGCAATAACGAGTAGACAGCAAGGACCACCACTCTCGACCTGTAAAACCTAGGACGGGCTCTTAGAAAGCACTCAATGCCTTAATTGATGTCCTTACCTCCTGGCTTTCCACTGGAAGAAAAACAACCTTGCCGTACGAAAAGCATTTAAAAAGTTTCCGTCTTTTTTGGCATAAAAAGACAGATATTCATTTTAAGAAATCCCCGATTGGATAAGACAGAGCGGGGGCACCTCTGTTGGTATCTTATATAAGATTAAGGCCGCTTTTCGGAGTGATCTGTAACTCGAAAAATCAAAAACGGATACTGTGCGGCCATACAATATACTCTAAATTCTCGTTGTTGGGGGAAGTGAATCAACAAATGCATGCAAGGAGCGATACCGAAGGGAGGGAGAGGAGGTTTGAAGATGCTCGACCAATAACTATGGAAAGTAGGTACTAGCTCGAGTAAGCAGAGACAGAGGTCGCCTTCGTCATGGAAACGTCCTCAGTCGTTTGTTAGCTTGGAGAGCTATTACGGGACCGACGTAAACATCATCAGTAGCCTTGCCCTTGAGTTTGACAAGCATTCCTTTTCCCTTTGGCCGTATCCGCTCAAGGCAAGCCTGAAACAAATCTTGTCGACTCCCGGCACGTACCGCACTCAGTTCTCCTAGGCCCATTGACGCTGCAACCGCGCTTCGCAAGACCTTTCGGCAGTGAAAGCTCTAGGATGCAAGCCCTATCTTGACGTGCTTCGTGACGTAATCTGCGAGAGAATCCAATGTGGTGGTCATTGGGTCCTAAACCTGTTAAGCTAGTCAAAAATGATGGAAGGAGTAAATTCCTTCTATGATCAACTATCGATGGCACAAGATGTAAAGAAGGGTAAGCTTGTGCTTTCACCAGAACGTGGGTTGGAAAGGGCAAGTACCCGCTTCTTACTCCAATCCTCCCCATCGAATTAAAGTAAGGTAAGGAGGAGTCACTATCAATTGAATAAGCGTATCAAAGAGAATGAGGTCTAGCGCCCCGGAAACACGGAAAGAGATGCAGCACTCTTTAACTAATCTTTTCCAGGATGCTGATCTCCCACTGATGATTCACCCAGACGAATCCTCCTAAACATGGAATCGGGGTGCCGCCCGGTTCAAGAAGAAGGAGTTCCAGCTTCGAGATTTGCTGCTATTCCTTAGTCCTATCCACTTTTGCTGGATCAAAAAAGGGTCTACGCTTGGTTGACCGCTTCTTCGACTTTTTCATTCTGTTTTTGCATCTTGATCCGTGATCAGAGCTTTAGTTCTTCTGTTTGAGTTCTTATATAATATCCAGTAAGATGATTTCTCTGAGGGCGTCGTGCGACAGCCCGAACTGATCCGGTGATGGTAACAAGACTGACTCCATCTGTCTCTGAGATCCGAGAATAAGGTATGCCATAGATATCCGGAAATGTTAATCGATTTACGGGAATATTAACGTAAGACCTTTTGCCGCCCTTTGAAAGGGGTTTCCACGAATATTAATGATTTAAAAGCTCTTCCGGAAAGAGACTCCCCTGGCTATGCTTACGAGTTGACTAGCTGTTTCCGAGTCAAATAGCTGGACTGCCATAAAATAACCTTGATTTATTCCCATTGTACTCGCCTACTATACTGAAACTCCTGGATCCGCAAACGGAGCCAATCACTCTAACGAATCTAGAAGAATATGCTCAAGGGTCTCTCTTTTGCTGATTGAAGAAGGTAGTCAACTTCCTTTCACTTGGTAAGCAAGTTGGGTCGATATTCTTAGCCGAGCATCCCCCTCATGTTTTTACTGAGGTGCACTCGATCTATTTAAAGTAATTCTCACTTCACTTGTCCCTCGGACGGGAAGAGGCGAAGAAGGGCTCTAGCTCTCACTTGAAGTACAGGCTTGACGGAGTTAAGCTCGGCCAACGGGATCAAAGATGCTCTTATTTCGCCAAGTCCATAAGTACCATAAGGCATATACAAATAGGATTGACCACACCAGATTTCATGCAACTGTGGCTTTTCATGAATGTTTTCATTTTCGCGAAGGGGGGATTGTTGCCAAAGTCTAGGTCTTTGGTTCCCAGGTAAGAGTCCTGACAGCGTGAGGAATGATTCTGACAGCGGCAAATGGCTGAAAACTGGCTATTTTGAAGGTTTGAGGCAAAAAGGGTTATCCATTCCAGAAAGAGTAGTGGCACAAACTCAACAGCGATGACAAGTCCAGTCAGAATGAGAAGAAGAAGGCAGTCGACCACAAGCCGACCATTAGTCAAGAGGGACCGAAACATAAGTAATTCATTTTTTTCATCTCAACTCCCCAGGTGACCACCTTAGTCACTCATAGATCAGCAAATCCGCACATTTTGAAGTCTTGTCGAGGAAGGTCCCTGGGGGATACTTATTATAGGCAAACTCACGTAATTCATTAAGGTTACCCAAATGGGAGAAGGGAATCTTTCTACACTAAAAAGAAAGTGACTGATAATCATTTTATGGACCGGCCAGGACCGTCATCAAAATCAAAACCTTTTCCTGAGCCTAGCTTCGAATCAACTCTTTGTTAATGGTATGGGAATGGCGCTTCTCTTAGATACCTTAACGCGGGTTAGATACCTCTTCTAGTAGGCTTTAACGCCCCTCTCTCTCAGATTAAATAATGTGGAAAATGCGTTTTAGCTAGAACAAGAATTCTTTCTTCATTCTTGGCTCGTAGGTCACAAGGAGAAGGTCAAGCAACTTCTTCTATTTCTTCTTAGAATCGGGCACGGTACCTCAAATAGACCATTGAGCGGATCCCCTGATTCTGGTTTAGCAGGATCTTTTCTTGACACCGAAAGTACATCTTTGGGAACACCTAGACATCCATCAGTCAGGAATGTTGGGCACCTCGGCAAATCCACATATTTGGCAATGCTCCTTTCCTGAAAGCGATCGGACGGGTAGTTTAAGAAGAGCGAGAGGAAGGCCAGTACTCAAACATAAAGCTTTTACGCAGATCGGTAGACAAGAAGGCTTTGACGCAGGGAGATGGATGTGCGATTGTGAAAGAAGATTCTAGCGGGCACTCTTCCTCTTTTCCACCCCTACGCTATAACTAATTCTCCACTGTAGACGCTGGATGAGACCAGAAGGTAGTAAGCGAGCTATCCCTATCCATTCCGCTTTGTTAGTTCGTGATATCACCCTGTCCACTGCACTGACCGTGTTCCATCCGCTGACCCGAGGCAAAGAACTTCAAATCCATTTCGTGAGGAGGAGGAACCATGCTCTTAGTCGAACTGCTGCGGTTGTGTCTTGTGTCGAGATGACTTGGAATTACTATGTCGCGATACGTTGAGTCGAGGCTTTGAAATTCTTGAGTTAACTCCAAGTGAGGCCTCTCCTCCTTGTCCAGCAGATCTGATGGTAGATATGAAACCACTTGATCGGTGGAAGTCTTGGAAGATATCCCGGGTGACGGGTTCATCGGTGGTGCCGGTGGGGGAAGGAAGAGCTGCAGTTAGGGATAGATATGGCATGTATGTAGGCGAGGCAAAAGCATGACAAATATGTTTGTCATGGGGTTAGAAGGAGATGATATCACACCAGGCTTAGTCGGAGCGAAACTACTATTATTTCTAGGCTTCCTCGGAACGGAACTACAAACTATGGGAGCTAATAGCGGAAGAGATCTAAGCTAAAAAAAAGGCAGGCACAGCTCCCGGGCTCCAATCAAATCCTTGAAATCGTAAGGTTCTAATCGAAATCCTTTCTCTCTCAAGGGAACGGTTCTCGGGCTAGGTCCAATTCCAAACCCCACGGAGCGGTAATTACTTTCTAAAGGCAAAGCGCTAAATAAAGGGAAAACTACAATCCCCTTCTTGGGAATAGAAGCAATTTACAACTGGAGTAATAAAAAGGATTGAATGAAGCTTCGTGCTTTCGTTCGCCGCTTCCCTTCTCAGTGCGAGACATTCTTATCTCGTCTGATGCGGGTGCAAATCGAGATCAAGAACAACGTTCGGTCGGTTCATAAAGAGATTGGGTCGGAAAATCCACCTTATTCCCGGGCTAACTCCCCGGATAATGCTGCTGACCCTTCTTTGAAATCTAGATCTTCTGTTTAGCGAATCTGGAATAAGGAATCTTTGGAAGCAAGAAAGCAAATAGAAGAACTAAGGCAAGGGAAGATCACGCCTAAGGCACATAATGGTCATGAATTCCTCTTGGTAGCCCATTTTCTTTGGGTTGAAGCTGCATCCTATAAGGTCTTGAATGCAAAGAAAGTAGCTGATTTCATCAAGACTAATATCAAAAATAGATATGGGGTCCCGCATTAGTTGATATCTGAGAATGGCTTGTATTGCAGACGAGAAGTAAGGGCAGTAGTTGAAGAGTATGGTCTCACTCGACATAAGTCATCTCCTTATAGGCCTCAGACCAATGGAGCTGTGGAAGCTGCTAATAAGACTCTTAAGGTAAGGACATCTTGAGCAAAATGACCTTTTCTTGTAGGGATTAGCCTGATAAGCTTCCTTATGCTTTATGGGGATAGAGGACTTCAATTCGGACCCCTACTGGGGCAACTCCTTATTCTTTGGTCTACGGCATGGAGGCAGTTCTACCTGTTGAGCTTGACCTCTAGGCCTTTAGGAGAAGAGAGTAGGGGTGTTCCTTCAAACCTATTAGCCTTGCGATGCTTCAAAATTTCCCAGCTATTAAATAAAAGATGAAGAAGTTGATGATGATTATCATTAACACCGAAAGCAGCAGCAAAAAAATCCCAAACTTGGTATGCTATTGGACGAGCAGAGAAAATATGATGAGAAGTCTCACCACTCTTACAACAAGAGCAAGGAGAAGCCAAATGCAGACCCTTAATTTGTAATATATCATCCAATGGAAGCCGTTTATTAAGCAGGCGCCAGGCAAAGAATGATATCTTTATAGGGGTTTATTCAAAATTGAATAGATGGGCTACCCTATTTATTTTAGTCCTTACCAACTCCCAGGCTTCAGCAGTAGATAAATTACCATTATTCGTGAATTTCCATACTTGTCTTGTTTGCCAACCAATGCTACAGGTCTTTGTATAAGCTTTTGAGACCAAGTCTGACCAAAGCTGAAGAGCAGTAGCATTCCACTGATCTGCATCATCAAATAATGCCTTTACAGGCATGGGATCGTGTATAGTATTAGGAAATCTATCAGCTAATCTCCCTTCTCCACTCCAGTCATCCCACCATACATCCATATTACCTTCACCTACAAACCATCTCATGTTCTCCTCCACCAGCTCCCTTACTTTCAGCATAGGCCTCCAAACCAAATATGAAACGAAATAATGCTCAGTTGAGTCGAAGCTGGATAGGAACGAAAGCAATATTGACTTTTCAAGAAATATGCCCATAATGAGTGTTCAGTTCTAAAGCGCCACCACCAATTTAATATTGACTTTACCCTCCCCTTGTGGGGATTTCACGCAGTTTCAGAGCAGTTCTTACGCTTCCAGGAAAAATTCTCCCGTTTGTGCCTCATAAAAAGAAGTAGCAGGTTGATGGATAAAATTACCCTGATTATATAACATAATAAAAAAAGGGTTCCCTTCTCTTGCATGATGAAGCGAAGATAAAAGAACCCTGTCTTCCCCTCCCCTGAGTAAGAAGACCATTTTATGCGATGCGAAGTGTTAAGCGCATAAAAGATCCGATGATCATTTCACCATCATCCTCATCAACGCAGGACCCACCTTCTTCATCCAATACCATAGGCCCTCAGAAAACCCTTTTACGGATCTCCTAAATAATGCCTCTCCTCTCCTCCTATCTTGCACGCAACTTCTATGGAAAAGTCACTCTCCTCTTCAACCGCCTCTCACTCACTTACTCCCACTACTCTTCAGTAAAGAATTGAAGAAAAGAGAAGTTATATACCATCATTGTTTGAAAGCCGCATTAATTTGATTCGGAGTAATGGTAACCTCTTGAGTTGGCTGCTGGGTTCTTAGCTTGTTTGAATTGACTGAATCAGGAACTAGCCTAAACTAAAGGGTGCATTCCTAAGGAGAAGCGTAGGCTCGGTGCTTCACTCGATAGAAGCGCGGAGAAAGGCCACTCATCGAGCCCTATAGCGCGCATCGGGCTTCAAGAAGCAGACTAGGACAGGCATTGAAAGCGCTCGCCTTCGGTTCCCTACTCAGGAATTAGCCTAACGGCAGAGCTTTTGCTGCACTCAACTAATAATTGTTATGATGATAGTATATATAAGGTAAAGCAGGAATAAGACCGAAGCGGATAAGCTCCTGCTAAGCTCAACTCAAAAGGGCTCCACAAGCGCGATAGAAGAGTACTTAACGTGCGTTGAACGAGCAGCAAGGTTTTTTTCTATTCGACCACGTGAACGCGATTTTTCCGTAATAAAGTAAAAGACTGTTCCTGCTGCGAAGTTTACCACTCCGCTAACGCTATGTGATCCGGTCAAGGTAGCTTGCTTACTTAGTGCTTGTGCTAAGGAGAATCGAATGGTCTTTTTCCACTTGAAAATCCCTTTCCATATCATTATATAGGCATATATATAGGAGTCACGACTGACGACGCCCTGTGTACTGTAAGCAAGTTACTCCACCAAGAGAAGATAGAATCCATCAAGGGCATCCCCAATAGCATTAGCTAGTTATATGCAAATGACAGTCAAGGAAAGAATCGGGTCGGGAAAGAAGACTGGAGTTGATGCTGAACCAATTCTTCCATTCCAGAGGAAGAAGAAATAACATTCCATGCTGCGAGGCATCGCTTTTGACCGCATTTATTCAGCGGTGCTCGCGCCATTTCCTATTGCTTGCTCCATTATTCCCTCACTGGCACATGCTCCGGGCTCCTGCTTTGCCTCTCACCCATCAACAAATGAATGTGTTGCGACTTACTTAATTTAATGAAAAAATATTTTCGATCAAAGCAGGAACATCCTCTATATATGAATATGTAAACCACACCCTTGAATTAATAAATCGGCTAAAAACTCTATCCCCTGGTGGGTGCCACAAATGGGTTCCCACTTCATCGCGGCAGCTAGCGGAGCAGGCATTGCTTGGTTCCCGAATGGGTCTGGCTTCCAGCGAGTGTGCCCCCCCATAAGCTATAAGGGCGAGCTTTACGTGATAGGGGCGAATTCTTGCATCGTTTCATAAGACCACTTAACAATTCACCATTTCTACCCCACTGCTAATGTAGATTAATCTTCTGTAGGATAGGCAAGGAACCCAGGACTATTAGCTTCTTTCTTCCCCCATTCAATACTATTCGAATCTCTCTAGGTTAAGAAACTATATTGAAAAATCAATTTTGAATCCACAGGCGCTGGAGATTAATTCGGGTTCCTCAGCTAGCTGACATGT